TAGGTGAATCCATGGAGGGTCATCATTGACTAACTTTCGAAATAGTCTTTTTTGAAGCTTATCCCAATTTAAGCAATGTGGGGGGTTCAATAGAATCCACTGGGTTGGAGAAGAAAATGCAAATAGCTACATGTATGTATATATGAAGAAAGATAGATGATATTGCAGGATTTGGAAGAGAAATAAGGGTTGGGGATCCTACTACATATATGTATATATAATGCCTATGAGTATAAATCCTTGTGTATGTTTCGAAGAATGGTTACAGAATACGATTTCATAGAATAAAAAGTGCAGGTGATTTACGTTATGTAAGAATAAAAGTATATGTTATTTACTAGTTAGATAGTAATTACCCCTATATCTTTTTTTCTAGCCCACTGCATTTAGATGGATTCCCATATCAGTCCTTTTTCTATTTTGTCTGTGATTGTGAATTGAATGAAAGAGAAAGAATAGAATAGCTTATAAACAAGGAAATGCAATGACTAAAACCGTATACATATCTATTTACATAAGGTAGAAAGGAAAACGGCATATCGAAGTAGTTCTGAAAATTCAGTAATATTCTGAATTCCATTTGGAGTTTTTAGCTACTTCGACCCGATAGATTTTAGTGATAAAGATCAAAAAAGAAAAAATAAGTGTAGTAAAGTAAATAGTAAAAGTAGAAGTAGAAAAAGAAGTAGATTAAGTACTAATTCATTGGTTGGTTGTATCATTAACCATTTCTCTTTTTGGTGCGAGGAACTTACCATGAATCCACTTATTTCTGCTGCTTCCGTTATTGCTGCTGGATTGGCTGTAGGGCTTGCTTCTATCGGACCTGGGGTTGGTCAAGGTACTGCTGCGGGCCAAGCTGTAGAAGGTATTGCGAGACAACCAGAAGCAGAGGGTAAAATACGAGGTACTTTATTGCTTAGTCTGGCTTTTATGGAAGCTTTAACAATTTATGGACTGGTCGTGGCATTAGCTCTTTTATTTGCAAATCCTTTTGTTTAATGTTTCATTTCATCGTACAATAAAAATGTAAAAAAAAAAAAGAAGAATAAAAACATAACCATAACTAAGAAATTTTAGAATTCTCAAATTCCATTAAGAATAATAAGCGGAGTGATACAAAAAGAACTCTGTTCTTTGTTAGTCCTATCTATAAGGGGAAAGCATATGAAAAATATAACCGATTCTTTTGTTTCCGCGGGGCACTGGCCATCCGCTGGGAGTTTCGAGTTTAATACCGATATTTTAGCAACAAATCCAATAAATCTAAGCGTAGTGCTGGGTGTATTGATTTTTTTTGGAAAGGGAGTGTGTGCGAGTTGTGTATTTCAAGAATAGGTTGGATTTCACCGGCTGCACTTTCTTTATATTTATGTATTATTATTTATAGCAGAAATAGGAACAAAGGGTGCACAATCTCGACGAATTACTTCGGAATTGGATTTCATTCAGAAATCATATGTAAGAACCATAGCATTTCGTGACGAATTGGTAAATGAACTTTGATTCTCTATCAACCAATAATGTTGAGGTCTTTTACATGGTTAAAGATAAATTGTTTGAAGTCCAGGCACAGCATAGCATGGTACTCTTTCTACCGCTACGTTAGTACCCAAATGGTTTAAAAATGATAAAAAGAAAAAAGGAATAATTGGGAATTTATCCGATGTAGAACACTCATATGGATAAAATTCTTTGAACCATTAACTGGGAAGATGGGTATCTTCCCCCCCTTTTTTATCCACTGCCGAATCGACGACCTATGTATTGTATTTGTATACAATGTATTTGTATAAAAAAGAGAATTTTTTGGATGAAAAAAATCGAAATATCATTCTAATAATAATGAGAATGAAGTAATGAAGTTCAGAATTATATTCAATTCTATTTCTATTCTATTAGAATTTTGATCTAATTTCTCATAGCATATAAAGAAGAAAGAATAGAATTCTTTTTTCTTTAAAATCTTTTTTTTCTTTTTGTAAATAAGTTGTAAATAAAGAACAAATAAAGAAACAACTTTGCTGACAATTTTTTATTTTTTGTCTGGTCTGAAGAGTCCTCCTAAGATTCTGAGATCAGTTTCGATATCTTTGAATATGAACAAAAAGAGAGGATAGGCTCATTCCATTAAAAGATATGGGGATGCCCATCAATCAAATAAAAGAGAAAAGAAACAATTGAGCGTGAGAGCCAAATGAATCGAAAGATTCATGTTTGGTTCGGGAAGAGATATGATAGCTGTGAAATGAATGGAAAAATAATCTACTTTCATTAAATGATTTATTAGATAAGCGAAAACAGAGGATCTTGAGTACTATTCGAAATTCAGAAGAATTACGTAGAGGAGCCATTGAACAGCTCGAAAGAGCTCGGGTTCGATTACGGAAAGTGGAAATCGAAGCAGATGAGTATCGAACGAATGGATACTCTGAGATAGAACGAGAAAAGGTCAATTTGATTAATGCTACTTGCAATAGTTTGGAACGATTAGAAAATT